ATAATTAGAAATATAAAAATATATATATTAAGTTAAGAATTTAATATTAATATATATTAATAAATAAAAAAAATAAATAATAAAGATAAAGAGCCTTGAGTTAATAAAAACTGAGGAAATTAACTCGGGAACGAATTTTCTTGGAAGCTCCATTGCAGAGTTCGGACCTAACCATTAATAGAGAAGCTATGGGAACGACAAAACCTATGACTACATAAGATTCTATTGAAAACGAATCCTAATAATTCATTGGGTGGGATGGCGGAACGAACCAAGAAAAAATTCATTTATTCTGAGAGGTCATGGATTAAACCTACGAATGAAACAGGAAAGAGTAAATATTCGCCCGCGAAACCTTTATTTAGTAGATAACACTATTTTGGCGTGATTCGATAGGGGTAAAAAAAAATAATGAAAAGATTCATTATAAAAAAAGAAACATTACAGTCTCGATAAATATACATAAATACACACACACGTTTAGCTGTATTGTATATCTTGTATATACATCTTCCTATGTAACAAATTAAATATCAATAAAAGCCATTAACTTAGTGTATTATCTATTAATGTGTATCTGTAATATTCTGTAATATTATTGAATTGGAATTGTTTCATTCGCGAGGAGCTGGATGAGAAGAAATTCTCATGTCCGGTTCTGCAGTAGAGATGGAATTAAGCACCAACCATCGACTATAACCCCAAAAGAACCAGATTTCGTAAACAACATAGAGGAAGAATGAAGGGAATATCTTGTCGAGGCAATCATATTTCTTTTGGCAGATACGCTCTTCAGGCACTTGAACCCGCTTGGATCACAGCTAGACAAATAGAAGCAGGGCGAAGGGCAATGACACGATATGCGCGTCGCGGTGGAAAAATATGGGTACGTATATTTCCCGACAAACCTATTACACTAAGACCTGCAGAAACACGTATGGGTTCCGGTAAAGGATCCCCCGAATATTGGGTATCCGTTGTTAAACCGGGTCGAATCCTTTATGAAATGGGTGGAGTATCAGAAACTGTAGCTAGAGCAGCTATCGCAATAGCTGCGCGCAAAATGCCTATACGAACTCAATTTCTTATTTCAGGATAGAGATGTAGAACTAAACAAAAAGGGGTATTGAGGATGAAAAAACAACTGCAGGTTTCTTTTTTTCTGGACAGATAATATTTCTTTTTTCCTTTCACCCTTTTGCATTGAAATAACATATTGAAATAAAAATGATATGATTCAACCTCAGACCCTTTTGAATGTAGCGGATAACAGCGGAGCTCGAAAATTAATGTGTATTCGAATCATAGGAGCTGGTAATCACCGATATGCTCATATTGGTGATGTTATTGTTGCTGTAATCAAAGAAGCAGTTCCCAATATGCCTCTAGAAAGATCAGAAGTAATTAGAGCTGTAATTGTACGTACATGTAAAGAACTCAAACGTGAAAACGGTATCATAATACGATATGATGACAATGCTGCAGTTGTCATTGATCAAGAAGGAAATCCAAAAGGAACTCGAGTTTTTGGTGCGATCGCTCGGGAATTGAGACAGTTGAATTTTACTAAAATAGTTTCATTAGCTCCTGAAGTCTTATAAATACTAGTAGATGAGACTATGATTACAGTAGGGTATCTGAAATAGATCAAATTAGTGGATTGTGTTTCACGTATATACTTTATAGTAATTCAAAAAAAAATAATTCAAAAAAAAATAATTCAAAAAAAAAAAAAACAAAGAAAAAAAGGAAACATGTTGATTATATCAAAATTAGGAGGAATCTATAATTATAGTTCGTCATGAGTAGAGACACTATTTCCGATCTAATAACTTCGATAAGAAATGCTGATATGGATAAAAAAAGAACGGTTCGAATAGCATCTACAAATATCACCGAAAACATTGTTAAAATACTTCTACGAGAAGGTTTTATTGAAAACGTTCGGAAACATCAGGAAGGTAACAAATATTTCTTGGTTTCAACTCTGCGACATAGAAAGAATGGAAAAAAAATATATAGAACTAGAACCGTTTTAAAGCGTATCAGCCGCCCCGGATTACGAATTTATTCCAACTATCAACGAATTCCTAAGATTTTAGGTGGAATGGGAATTGTAATTCTTTCTACTTCTCGAGGTATAATGACAGATCGAGAAGCTCGACTAGAAAGAATTGGAGGAGAAATGTTGTTTTGTATATGGTAATCCTCCCCTTCTAGTATCCGAATTTTATCTCTAACTTCCTATTTGTAAAATAGAGAGGAAAAATGAGTTATATAACTCTTCCTCCATTAGTTGATACTTCAAGGAGGTTACCTGGAATGAAAGAACAAAAATTGATTCATGAAGGTTTAATTACTGAATCACTTCCCAACGGTATGTTCCGGGTCCGTTTAGATAATGAAGATCTAATTCTAGGATATGTTTCAGGAAGGATCCGGCGCAGTTTTATACGGATACTACCGGGGGATAGAGTTAAAATTGAAGTAAGTCGTTATG